TCAGTCTTAAGAGAAAGACAACATAGGAAGAAAAATTATTGAAAAAATCTACGCTTGTTGAAGGTGAAGTTTGTAAATAAAACAACCCCTTCGGTCGTGTATCCCCGATTAATGCAGCCTCAGATGCTTCAATTGTCGATTCTAGAGTATTGAGCGAAAGGTTACACCTATAGGTTAAGTTAACCCTACTTCCCTAGTACCAATAGGAGGCATAGGGGAAGAAGCACTACTCCCAGGAATCAACACACGAAAACTTTGTTATAAATGATTCCCTTTACTTATCAGGATCGGGACTAACAAGAATGGTTGGGACAACAAACATCCATCTCGTTCGTATTTTGGATACCCGTATAACCATCGAAGATTGTTGAAGTGACTAATTCCTGCAAATTTTAGGGCGTTGAAGACAAAGAAATTGTTGGGGTCGCCTTTTTTTATCTAATATAATGCCAACATGTTTAATGTTAAGGAAAGATCTTTTACAAGAAGGTTGGCTAGAGATTTCTTGTAAAAACACCAGCCCCGCTCAGTTTATAATGAGACTCTTTCAATCTTTTTTGATTCCATGTCTTTTTTTCTTTTCATTATGCACATAAAGGAGGAGCCGTATGAGGTGAAAATCTCATGTACGGTTCTGGAACGGAGATTCTTTGAATCGAATGACGACCGTAACGGATGTCGGCTCAATCCGAAGGAAATTATGCGGAAGCTTTACAGAATTATTATGAAGCTATGCGACTAGAAATTGATCCTTATGATCGAAGTTATATACTCTATAACATAGGCCTTATCCATACAAGGAACGGAGAACATACAAAAGCTTTAGAATATTATTTTCGGGCACTAGAGCGAAACCCGTTCTTACCACAAGCTTTTAATAATATGGCCGTGATCTGTCATTACGTGCGACTATCTCTACTATAGAAATAAAAAAAGAAGAAATCCGTTACTAAATACTATGTTAATAAATACTATAATATAATAAAGTAGGCTTTCTACATATGTATCGTTCAAAACAACGATTTTTATCAGCTGTAGTAAGGAAAAAAACTTCATAAAAGTCGAAATATTAATATGAAGAAATAGGTATGCCTAAATACTTTTTATTCTATGGATAAAGGATCTAATTGATAGAGGAAGCGCCGTAAAGATCAATTCGCGAGGTTTTGGTCCGATACAATAAGAACTGCTTACTTATGTCATGATATGAGATAAAGGTTAGGAATCGACTTATGTAATAAAGTCAATCCCCTAAGGTATTGAGCAGCGGTGTAGCATCAGATCCCAAAGATAGTAAGTCTTTTCCTTCTTAGGAAGGAGGGTCTTTTTCAAAGATTCTATATAAATTTATATATGAAACCGAGATAGTTACCTTTCAGAAAAGTCTAATGATAGTGAAAATGCTTATGCTTTATTCTTCTGAAGGTGGGACAAAAGATAAAACTGATTATTAACAAAATTTTTAGTTTGAAACTCATGTAATTAACCTCTTTCTTTTGGTTAACTAGAGAAAAAAAGGGATCGCGATATATCTATGAGAAATCTCATTCAATTAGATACGATAGATTACATCAAAAGAATTTGACCGCTGAGCCGTATGAGGTCGGAAACTCTCAAGTACGGTTCTAAGGGAAGGAATTTACCCCCCCTATTCCGACCGGGGAGAACAGGCCGTTCAGCAAGGAGATTCGGAAATTGCGGAGGCTTGGTTCGATCAAGCCGCCGAGTATTGGAAACAAGCTATAGCGCTTACTCCTGGTAATTATATTGAAGCACAGAATTGGTTGAAGATTACAAGGCGGTTTGAATAAGAACACTGTTATATTTATTTAGTTTACATTTATAATTTTTTCTATTTGTTATAATTAATTATTTGTTGTCCCTATCGGTCAAATAACCAAAATGGATCGTTTTTATGGGAAGAACCAATCAAAGAATTTCATTATATCCCTTCTAAGATCGTTCTATTTCGTCTAGTATTTCGTAGGAATAAACGATATACAGATCGATATACAGCTTAAAGTAGAGAATCTTTTTCGTTTCCGCTTTTAAAACGAATAAAAAACCTTCAAATAACTAAATATAAATACAGAGATGTCTCTTAGTTTAGTAATTAGCTTTCGCCAAATTTTGAATAGAGTCCGGAATAGAATGATATTAATATGTTATATGTATGCAAGACATAAAGTAGAAAGAAGTTCCGTTTAGTAACGTCTAATTGAGATATGACTCCACTAAATTGCACAAAAAATTGTTTTTGAGTCTATTCAAAGCCAAGAAAAGGGGTTTATAAGATTAAAAAGGTCCATTAAGCGCCTCTCGGCTATGTCATAATAGATCCGAACACTTGCCCCGGATCGACTTCCAGATCATAATTGCTCTAGTGAATAACTAAAGAAAATAGATAGATGGGAGATGTGAAGAGAAAAAAACTAAGTCTAAATATCTCTCATAGGTTCACTAATTACTTAACTATTTATTGGCGGGTCTCTTTGTATGT